TACATGTTCCTTCGATTTCTCCAAGCAAAGCTCTTCGCATCGCAATGCCTATTGTGTCTGCTTGACCTTTCATAAGCGGAGACAGAATAAAGCGCCCATAAAAAAGACGCTTACTGTCTGCTGCTGATTCAACACACTTCCACTGGAGTGTCCGAGTAGATACTGTTATTTTCTCTCGAACCATAATAATATTATTTGATCAGATCATTGAATCATTTATTTCTCTTGTTTCTCTTGCTATTGAAATATCTTCCATTTTTTTTCTATACACGTCTTTTTTTCGGGGGTCTACAGCCATTATGTGGCATAGGAGTTACATCCCGTACGAAAGTTAATAGTATACCACTTCTGCGAATAGCTCGTAATGCTGCGTCTCTTCCGAGACCGGGACCTTTAATCATGACTTCTGCTCGTTGCATACCTTGATCTACTACTGCACGAATAGCATTTGCCGCTGCGGTTTGAGCAGCAAATGGTGTCCCTCTTCTTGTACCTCGGAAGCCACAAGTACCGGCAGAGGACCAAGAAACCACTCGCCCCCGTACATCTGTAACAGTCACAATGGTATTATTGAAACTTGCTTGAATATGAATAACCCCCTTTGGTATTTTACGTGTACTCTTACGTGAACCAATACGTCCACGTGAACCCTTTTTCGGTATAGCTTTTGCCATATTTTATCATCTCATAAATTTGAGTCAGAGATATATGGATATATCCATTTCATGTCAAAACAGATCCCCTATTTGTATATCAGGTCTTTAATGAGCCTTATTATCCTTGTCTTTGTTTATGTCTTGGGTTCGAACAAATTACTATAATTCGTCCCCTACGACGTATTAGTCGACACTTTTCACAAATTTTACGAACGGAAGCTCTTATTTTCATATTTGCCACTCCTTACTTTAATTTTGAATCTACTTCTTGGAAGAAAATAAGTTTCTTGAAATTTGCAATTTTTAATGGTATTCCTACGAAATAAATAGGGAAACACCTAATCTTTCGAATCTTTGTTGCGGAGTCGATAAATTATACGACCTCTGGTTGAATCATACCGACTTACTTCAATTTTGACTCTATCGCCTGGCAGTATCCGTATAAAACTACGTCGGATCTTTCCTGAAACATGACCTAGAATTGTATCTTCATTATCTAAACGAACCCGGAACATACCGTTGGGAAGCGATTCAGTAATTAAACCTTCATGAATCCATTTTTGTTCTTTCATTCCAGGCAAAACCCCCTTGAAGTATTAACTAGTGGAGGAAGAACCCTATTAGACAACCCAGCACTTCTCTTTTCTTTTTCACAAATAAGAAGTTTCATATTCAATTCGGATATTAGAAAGATTACCATATATAACACAAAATTTCTCCGCCTATTCTTTCTAGTCGAGCCTCTCGGTCTGTCATTATACCCCGAGATGTAGAAAGAATTACAACACCCATCCCACCTAAAATTCTAGGAATTCTTTGATAGTTAGAATAGATTCGTAGACCCGGCCGACTGATCCGTTTTAAATTTAAAAGATTTCTATAAGTGCTTTTCCTATTCCTTCTATGTCGTAGGGTTAAAACCAAAAAATATTTGTTGTTTTCTCGATGTTTTCTCACGTTTTCGATAAAACCCTCTCGTAAAAGTATTTTCACAATACTTTCGCTGATATTAGTAGATGCTACTCGAACCACGCTTTTTCTATACATATCGGCATTTCGTATAGAGGTTATTATGTCAGCAATAGTATCACTACCCATGATTAATTAAAATTATTGGTGCCTCCAAATTTGGATATAATCAACATGTTTTTTCTTTTTTTTTTTTTTTTTACGTATTTGTTTATGAATATTAATTTTAAAAGGTATATACGTGAGACAAAATCTACTAAATGAATCTTAATCTATTTCTTTTAAATACCCTACTATAACCATATCGTGGTCTCATTTTATAATACCTCGGGAGCTAATGAAACTATTTTAGTAAAATTGAACTGTCTCAATTCTCGGGCAATCGCACCAAAAACTCGAGTTCCTTTTGGATTTCTTTCTTGATCAATCACAACTGCAGCATTGTCATCATATCGTATTATCATACCGTTGTCACGTTTAAGTTCTTTACAAGTACGTACAATTACAGCTCTGACCACTTCTGATCTTTGTAGAGGCATGTTTGGAACTGCGTCTTTGATCACAGCAACAATAACGTCACCAATACGAGCATATCGACGATTGCTAGCTCCTATGATTCGAATACACATCAATTCTCGAGCCCCGCTGTTATCTGCTACATTCAAATGGGTCTGAGGTTGAATCATATCATTTTTTTTTTTATCTGTTTTTACAATACAAAGGTCAAAGAAAAAAAGAAATATTATTTGTCCAAAAAAAGAAACCTGCATCCACTATTTTTAATTAGGGCCTATTTCTTTTTTAGCCCGAAATTATAAATTGAGCTCGTATAGGCATTTTGGACGCTGCTATTGAAATAGCCCTTCGGGCTATATTTTCTGTTACTCCACCCATTTCATAAAGAATTCGACCAGGCTTAACAACAGCTACCCAATATTCGGGAGAGCCTTTACCTGAACCCATACGTGTTTCTGCGGGTCTTACTGTAACTGGTTTATCTGGAAATATACGAACCCATATTTTTCCACCGCGACGTGCATTTCGTGTCATTGCTCGTCGACCTGCTTCTATTTGCCTAGATGTGATCCAAGCGGGTTCAAGTGCCTGAAGAGCGTATTTACCAAAACAAATAGTATTACCTCGATAAGATATTCCCTTCATTCTTCCTCTATGTTGTTTACGGAATCTGGTTCTTTTGGGGTTATAGTTGATGGTTTGTTTTGAATTCCATCTCTACTACAGAACTGGACGTGAGAGTTTCTTCTCATCCAGCTCCTCGCGAATAAAAATAAATTCAAATTAAAGATTTAGAATTCAATTCAGATATAATATAATTTGAATTAAGATATACATGTATTTAATAAGTAATCCGCTGACTCATGGATTTCATTTAATCTAGATCAAATCTATTATTAATTTTTATATCTTGTTTGTATAGTATAGATAATAGATAACTAAATATATTAAATAACTTTTTTTTCTTATATTTTAGATTTAGAATGTTAAAAGGAATCTTTCTTTTGTTTTACTCTTTATCGTATTGGATTGACCCTAAATTTAGCAATCCAAAAAAATAAAGTTTTCGCGGGCGAATATTTACTCTTTCAATTTCTATTTCAGTTCTATCATTAGTTCATAACTTTTCCGAATAGATTAATTGGTTTCTGGTCGGTTCCGCCATCCCGATCAATGAATCGTTCGAATTCATTTTCACTAGAATCTTTTGAATTCACAGGTTCCATCGTTCCCATCCCTTCTTACTTAATGGTTAGGTCTGAATTCTACAATGGAGCTATTAGTTCTTGAGTCAATATTCTTAGTCTTTATTGGCTCGAAGCTCTTTATTTTTTGTTCGATGAGCAGATCCTTTTAATGATGAATCCTTATTGATGCTTTATTACACAGATTTTTTATGAGATGACTCATAGACCTTACATATTGGAATTTTATATCATCCATATTCTTTTTCTTTCTTTCTTTCATCCTTCCATTTATCCATACCCTTTCTTTTTTATTTCTATTGACAACTTAGAAGCAGATTTTTTAATGAAAAAGTATTTCAGTTGCTACAACAATATGAACAATATATCATATCTTGACTGGTTCTTTGGATCCAGATAATACGAAGGAATGAGTTGGTTATTACTTCTATAGTTATTTGTTTATACTATGGGGCTGGTTACTAACCCTCAAAAAACCAACGAGTCACACACTAAGCATAGCAATTTTATCAAAAGATTAATTTAATTTTTATTAAACCCTATAGAATTATAATTGTTTGTTCATTTTTTTATTGAAGAGAAAATAAAAATAAGAAATAAATTTCTCTTTTTGTTCCATCGCCGGATAGAATGCAAAGGGAAATAAAGGTTTATTTTATTATTCCCCGTCTATAAATATCCAAATTTTGATGCCTAATACCCCATAGATAGTTCGAACTGTATAGGAACAATAATCAATTTTAGCTCGAATGGTTTGTAGTGGAACCCTACCCTCTCTGATCCATTCAACACGCGCAATTTCTTTTCCGTCGATACGTCCTGCAATTTGCACTTGAATTCCTTTTGTATCTGCTTGTTCAGTTAATTCTATAGCCTTTTTCATTGCTTTGCGAAAAGAAACTCTATTTTTTAATTGGCCGGCTATAAATTCTGCAAGAATATTAGGGTTTCCGTAAGGCTTTTCAATTCGTGTGATAGCAATGTTAAGTTTTCTATTTACAGAATTAAATTCTTTTTGTAAATTCATCTGTAATTCTTCGATTCCTCGGGGTCGACTTTCAATTAATATTTTTGGAAATCCCATATAGATTATGATTTGGATCAGATCGATTCTTTTTTGAATCTCTATACGCGCAATTCCCTCAACGCCAGAGGATGTTTTCATATTTTTTTGTACATAATTCTTGATATAATTTCTTATTTTTTGATCTTCTTGCAGACCCTCAGAATAATTTTTTGGTTGTGCGAACCAAAGGGAATGATGACCTTGGGTTGTACCAAGTCTGAAACCAATTGGATTTATTTTTTGTCCCATGTTCCCCCATTACTATTACTATACATATCATAATACGACATAGTTGTATCCTTTTTTTTCCATTTTGGTTTTTGTGACCACTTAATAGAGTCGGTATCTATATATCCACCTAAGGATATATCTTTCATTACAATAGTTATATGGCAGGTAGGTTTTTGTATGGCAAAACTACGCCCTCGAGCTCGAGGTTTTAATCTCTTCACGATAGTACCTTCGTTTACTTCGGCTTTACTAATGACTAAATTTGCTTCATTCGAACCCATATTGAAACTAGCATTTGCTGCTGCAGAATAAACTAATTTGAAAATGGGATAACATGCTCGATAAGGCATGAGTTCT